TCCTAGTTTTTCTAGTTTTAAGGAACTGACGAAAGGGATGATATCTTCGTCCACAGTAGAAAGACTCTCCTTTGATAAACTAGACAAAGATTGGCTTTATAAGAACAAACAAAGACAAAACAACTTAAATAACGAGTTTATAAAGAGAATTGAGGCTCTAGACACGGGATTTCTTTTTCTAGATATACTCGACAAAAGGACTCGGGTTTGTATTGAGAAAATGAACGAAACCTGCCTCTGCCTACCAAAAAGGTATGATCCTTTGTTGAATGGGCCCTCTCGTGGAAGAATCAAAAAGTTTAGACAAGTAATCGAGGATCCCGAAGAAAAGGAGAAAAGCAAAGAAAAGGAGAAAAGCGAAGAAAAGGAGAAAAGCGAAGAAAAGGAGAAAAGCGAAGAAAAGGAGAAAAGCGAAGAACAGGAGAAAAGCGAAGAAAAGGAGAAAAGCGAAGAAAAGGCACCGAAAAGCAAAGAACAGGAGAAAAGGGAAGAAGAGGCACGTCTACGCGAAGAAGCACGTCTACGCGAAGAAGCACGTCTACGCGAAGAAGCACGTCTAAGCGAAGAAAGGGCACTTCTTCAATTGGGTGAATTTCGTGAAAAAGTCTACAATGTAATTAAATCTCGTAAATCTAGTGGAAGAAAAAAGAATGCAATGAAATCTCGTGGAAGAAAAAAGAATGCAATGAAATCTCGTGAAAAAGTCCAGAATGCAATGCAATCTCGTCGAAGAAAAAAAAATGGAACTACAAAATCTCGTGAAAGAATCGACGATGAACCTACAGAATCTCAACTTAAGCAAATCCTTGCTCTAAATCAAATTCATGAGACCCTTTTGCCAGGTTTCATTTTCGAGTCCCCAAAATTTGAAGAGAGAATGTTCGCGATACTAAAAAGTAAAACACTAAAACTAAGAGCAGAAGGAAAATTATATTATAATCCTTTGGCAAAATTTTTTTCTAAGCCTTCGGAAAAAGGGGGGGGAAGCATTGATTGGAACCAGCGAAAACTAAAAAAGCTAAAGCAACTAAGGACTTATAAAGTGGGAGAAAGTGTGGGACGAGCACACATCGGTCAACGCGTCCCTCGCTGGTCATACGTATTACTCCGCGAGGTCGCATACGACCTGGGCGAACCCTTTGTGACCAAGCGGGGAGATGATGAGTGCTTTGATATTATATCAGCACAATACAAATATGAAATTATTTTGAATCAGGATACTCAAAATTTACTTATCAAAAATCTTTCTAAAGATAGTAATAAGATTGATCCGGAGATTGCTAAAGAGATTAATGAGAAGGTTACGAAGGATTTGATCAAGAGTGGGGGAGACCCTTATAGTATTGACTTTGAGAAAAGCCTTGCTCATGTTCACGTTGGCAGCCTCATCACCAATATCGAGTGGAAAACCGAGAATAAGGACGTGTGGAGGACCTCCTTGAGAGCGGTGCGCGACCAATTTTGGCATCAGGATGACATCAAAGGTGTTGCGAGCGTCCTAAGGCGTAAAAACGGAGTTGTTGTAAGACAGATTGAAATGTTTCCGCATTCCCCTCTTTTTTTGGGCTTCTTAAAAAGTACACTGTCTAGTTCTTTTAGGGTAGTGAAACCCCTTGTTTTGAAAATGAAAAATTTGATGCATAGGTTTGGAATCAAAAAAGGGGACCTTTTCACTCTTAAGGGACCTAAGAAAGAACAGACAAAAACAAAAAGGAAGACAAAAAGGAAGACAAAAAGGAAGACAAAAAGGAAGACAAAAAGGAAGATAGACGAAAAAAAAAGCAAAGCATTGAAAGAACGGAAAAAATTGAAAAGAATCAAAAAAGAGAAAATCGAACTAGACCCCGAAGAAGAGCTGTTCCGGATGGATGGAATAGATGCATGGAATGAGCTTTATTATGGGCTAGGAGTAAGAGGTATCGTATTAATTTTGAACTCCTTTTTTAGAAGATATATTGCATTGCCTTTAGCGATAATAGCTAAAAATATTGGTCGTATCTTATTTTTGCAGCAGCCCGAGTGGGCTGAGGATAGAAAGGACTGGGAAAACGAGACTCATCTTTTATGCAACGATGACGGTTTTGCTATAGGCGTCATATCCATCAGCAACTTTCCGGAGGAGTGGTGGGAATACGGTCTTCAGGTCAAAGTTTTATGGCCTTTAGAGTTGAAACCTTGGCACACAGCGGATGATAGACAAAGGATAACCAACGATTATGCTTTTATAAGGTCTTTCTGGGGACTAGCTGACTATCCTTGGGGTGGTGCCCGACCCAACCGTTCCTTTTCCATTTTTTGGGGGCCCATTTTTAAAGAACTAGGCAAAAAAAGTCAAAGATTAGCAGCAGAAAAATTGGAAGGGAGCGCCTTTCGACTTATAAGAAGCGTTTTCAACCAAAAAATAAAGCAAAATTTTCTTAGAGTTCTAGGAAACCCAAAAGAAAGCATAAAACGGCTTAAAGAAAGCATAAAACGGCTTAAAGAAAGGGTTCTAGTTCTAAAAAGCACAATTTTGAAAATAATAAAAAAAAATACAAGATTGAAAGGGATAGGAGTAGATGAATCGAGTGAAACTCAAAAAGAAAAAGATTCTATAATCAGCAATGAGATAATTCATGAATCATTTAGTCAAATTCGATCTACAGCTTCTACAAATTCCGAAGAAAAAATACAAAATCTGATTAATAGAACAAGCACAATCAAAAATCAAATAGAAAGAATTACAAAAGAAAAAAAAAAAGTAACTCCAGGACTAAATAATAGTCCTAACAACAAAAAGCAAAATAATAATGTAGAATCAACAAAAAATATTTGGAAAATTGTAAAAAGAAGAAATGTTCGATTAATAAGTAAATGGAATTATTTTCAAAATATTTTCATTGAAAAAATATACAAAATATACCTAGATATCTTTCTATGTATCATTAAGATTCCTAGAATCAATTTAACAAAAAAATTTTTTGAGAAAGACATTTCCAATACTGAAACAAATCAAAAAAGAATTACCTTTAGTTCGACTATAAAAAATATAAATAAGCGGAAGTCACAGATTGTTCCGAAATTTGCTTCCTTGCCAAATTTATCTTCCCTGTCACAAGCATATGTATTTTACAAATTATCACAAACCCTAGTTAGTGATAAGTTAAGATCTGTTCTTCAATATCGCGGAACGTCTTTTTTTCTTAAGACTGCAATAAAGGATTCTTTTGAAAGACAGGGAATATTTCATTCCGAATTAAAGCATAAGAAACTTCGAAATTTTGGAACGAATCCATGGAAAAACTGGTTAAGAGGTCAGTCTCAATACAATTTATCTAAGGTTCATTGGGAGCGAGTAGGCGCACAAACCTGGCGAAATAAAGTCAACCGACGCCATACGCCTCAAAATAACGATTTAAATAAAGGAGATTCATATGAAAAAGACCCATTACTTCATTCCAAAAAACAAGATGATTCTGAAGTATATTCATTAGTAAGAAATCAAAAAACTAAGTTTAAGAAAAACTATAAATATGATCTTTTAGCATATAAATACATTTCTTCTGAAACTAAGAAGGACTCCTCTATTTCTAAATTGCCATTACAAGTAAATAAGAGCCAAGAGATCGACTTATTTGATATACCAGAGGAGATTGTTTTCAAGACTTATTTCAAGGATTGTATACTAGACAAGAAGTTTCTAGACAAGCTTTATCGAGACAATACTTATCTACACAATTATCTAGACAATACTTATGTAGACAAGGATTATCACAAGGATTATCTAGACAAGAGTTTTCTAGACAAGGTTTATTTCAAGGATTCTCTAGACCAGCTTTATCTAGAAAAGGATTATTACAAGGATTATCTAGACGAGGTTTATCTAGACAAGAATTCTCTAGACAATTATCTAGACAAGGTTTATATGTCTCTGAAAAAAATGCGAAAGAAAAAACCTGAAAGAAAATATATGGACTTTGATTGGAAGTTTTTCGAAAAATATCTAGTCAATTTGGAGGCTGGGAAAAAGATCGACCCTAACCATAATACAAATACTAAGATTGAGACTAAGAATTCTCAAATAATTGAGACTAAGAATTCTGAAATAATTGAGACTAAGAATTCTGAAATAATTGAGAATGAAAATTCTGAAATAATTGAGAATGAGAATTCTGAAATAATTGAGAATGAGAATTCTGAAATAATTGAGAATGAGAATAGAGGTCTTATTTATGATATCGTTCCAAAAATGCTCTTGGATCCAGAAATCGAAAAGGATCCAGAACTCAAAGAAGATCCAGAACTCAAAGAAGATCCAGAAATCAAAGAAGACAAAAAAAGCTTTTTTAATTGGATGGGAATGAATGAAGAAATCTTAAAGGCACCCAGAGCGAATTCGAATGAGGAAGATTCGAATCAGGAAGATTGGTTCTTCCCAGAATTTCTGCTACGTAAGAGGACATATCAAATGAACCCGTGGCTTAGACCTATGAAGTTACTTCTTTTAAATTTCAAAGGAAAAGAAGAAGAAGAAGAAGAAGAAGAAGAAGAAGAAGAAGAGGTTAGTCAAGGAAAAGCAAATGTTAGTCAAGGAAAAGCAAATGTTAGTCAAGGAAAAGCAAATGTTAGTCAAGGAAAAGCAACTAAAGGAAAAGCAAATGTTAGTCAAGGAAAAGCAACTAAAGGAAAAGCAAATGTTAGTCAAGGAAAAGCAACTAAAGGAAAAGCAACTAAAGGAAAAGCAACTAAAGGAAAAGCAAATGTTAGTCAAAACATCGAAGACATCGACATCGAAGACATCCAAGAAGTTATTAGAGAAGATTATGAAAAAGGGTTCAGTAAAAAAAAAACACAATACCGGAGTGACTCGCCGAGGCTAGTAGATTTTGTTGACCTTCAAGCGAAGTATTTGGGTTTTAGCATCCACACCGAGCGGCTAGTTGAGGAGGATATGCTCGAGCGGCTGAGCTTAATGCAGATGGTGGGTAACACAAAAGGGCGTTTACAAAGTAAACGAAGGC